ATATCATCCGCAATCGCCTGAATCTCGAGACGTTCTTCGAACCAATCATATACTTTATTGAGATAGGTAACCAAAAGGATTCCCCCTCTGAGAACTGTATATGAGAATTTTCTCTCGTACAGCTCAAACAGAAACACCAAATACTAGTTAAAACGGATATTTTTTAATTTATTAGAGAAACTTCTTCATCCTATGATTTAACAATTTTTTTGGAAGATGAAGATAACGAAACGATACAAAAAAAAAAAACAATCCTCAAATTCTTCTTTGTGGTTATAATGCCAAAATATCAAGTCGGCTCATTCATCCCTTGATGTTGCTCGTTACAGGCCTCTTGACTCTTCTATTTAATTTACCCATTTTTTTCGTGATTTGGTTTTTTTATTTGTTTGTAATGTAGCCTTGCTGTTGTTTTCTTTATTATTGATTGATAGGTATTTTCTTGTTAAGATCCTATAAATCGATTGAAACCTCAGATTCATACTAGAACCACGATGATTCAATAAAACTAAGCCTAAGCCCAAGGATTCCATGAGTAAGAATCGTTGTATCATCCCTTATTTAATGAATAGAATGACTAAAAATCCAAAGAAAGGCTTTTCTTTTAATAAAAATAAGTATAGATAAAGAATTTGAAAGAAGAAAAATATTTCAATTTTAACCTTCTAACTATTTGAAATTTTTTGTAGTTCGGTCACGAGGTCTGAATATTAAGTATGAATCATAGTTCTAATACTTTGTAATCTATTTATATATATATTTCGTGCTCCAGATACTCGAAAAAATATCTGACGAGGTAAAAAAGCATCTCTATCAAGATGAGAGACCCTTTCTCTGTACTATTAATAGGATCCATTATAACAAGCCGCACACTCATATTCCAGAAATAAAGAAAGAAATTCCACGATCGAACTACCATAGAATGGGCTAAAAAAATACGAGACCAAAAAGCTTCACTGTGTATTAAAAAAAGTTAGGACTTAGTTGTTCTTGTAAATCTAATTCATTGCAATTCCATCCAATAAAACAGAAGAATTATAAATCTCCAAAATAATAGATAGGAATATCGCAAATAAAGCCATTGCAACACCCATCAAAGGAGTAGTTCCCCATCCAGGAGCTACTTTACCATATTCCGAATTCAATGGTTTTAATAAATCCCCTACAATAGTTCGTCTTGGACCAGATCTAGAACTACCCTCAATGCTTTGTGTAGCCATAACTCCTATTTTATATTAATTGAGATCTGTTGACTTTGTATACCAGTCTGTTGTAAATAAATGATCTTATCATAGATCCACGGTGATCTTGAAATTATATAATAATGGAAACAGCAACCCTAGTCGCCATCTTTATATCTGGTTTACTTGTAAGTTTTACTGGGTATGCCTTATATACTGCTTTTGGGCAACCTTCTCAACAACTAAGGGATCCGTTCGAAGAACACGGAGACTAGTTGAAGTAACGAGCCTCCCAATATTGGGAGGCTCGTTACTTCAACTAAGATAATGAAAAATCATTTTATCTTTTTAGTTGGAACTTTGGGCGGTTCTCGAAAAAAGATAGCGAAAAAAATGATTCCTAGAGTCGAGACTAAGAGAAATGTATAAACCAATGCTTCCATAGATTCGATCGTGGTTTACAATTATAGCTTCCATACCTGTTTATCTGTTTATTTGAATTTGGGACTGTCTCCTGGATAAAAAAAGAACAAGATTCAAAGAAAAGGTATCAATTCAAACTAAGACGTTTCCAGTACCCTATGTATGTGTATATAGAAACGAAAGATAAGAAATCGATCTTGTATCAGACTACTTGTCTTCTTGTAGTCGGATCTCCAAGTTTTTGGAATGCTCCAAATTCCACTTGAGCATCTAAATCTGGATCAATACCAGCAAAAACATCTCTAAACAAGGTTCGAGCACCGTGCCAAATATGCCCGAAGAAAAAAAGCAGAGCAAACGAAGCATGTCCAAAAGTAAACCAACCTCTCGGGCTGCTACGAAAAACACCGTCGGATTTTAAAGTAGCACGATCTAATTCAAAAATTTCACCCAATTGAGCACGTCTAGCATATTTTTTCACAGTAGCAGGGTCGTTATAGTTGACCCCATTTAGTTCGCCACCATAGAACTCAACAGTTACACCTACTTGTTCGACACTATACTTCGATTCTGCCCTTCGAAAAGGAACATCGGCTCTAACAATTCCGTCCCCATCTACCAAAACAACAGGAAATGTTTCAAAAAAAGTAGGCATACGACGTACAAAAAGCTCACGCCCTTCTTTATCTCTAAAGATAGGATGCCCTAACCACCCAACAGCTATTCCATCCCCGTTATCCATTGAGCCTGCCCTGAACAATCCGCCTTTTGCTGGATTATTGCCGATGTAATCATAAAAAGCTAATTTTTCAGGAATTTTAGACCAAGCTTCGGATAAACTTTGATTTTCGGCTAACCCAGCACCAACTCTTCGATATATTTCTTGCTGGAAATATCCTTGATCCCATTGATAACGAGTGGGTCCAAATAATTCAATCGGAGTAGTTGCTGAACCATACCACATAGTTCCAGCAACAACAAAAGCTGCAAAAAAGACGGCAGCAATACTACTGGAAAGTACGGTTTCGATATTTCCCATACGTAATCCTTTATATAGACGTTGAGGCGGACGTACACTAAGATGGAATAGACCCGCTAGTATGCCCAACGTTCCGGCTGCAATATGATGAGAGGCTATTCCCCCGGGAACAAAGGGATCAAAACCTTCCACACCCCACGCTGGATTTACCGATTGTATCTTTCCGGTTAGTCCATAAGGATCGGACACCCAGATTCCAGGACCATACAATCCAGTTACATGAAAAGCGCCAAACCCAAAACAAGCCACCCCTGAGAGAAATAAATGAATTCCAAAGATCTTGGGTAAATCCAAAGAGGGTTTTCCTGTACGTTCATCACAAAAAATTTCTAGATCCCAATACACCCAATGCCAGATAGCTGCCAAAAAGCACAAACCAGAAAACACAATATGTGCCCCAGCCACACCTTCATAACTCCAAATACCCGGATTCGTTATAGTTCCTCCGGTGATACTCCAACCACCCCAAGAATTGGTTATTCCTAAACGAGTCATAAAAGGTATAACGAACATACCTTGTCTCCACATTGGATCTAGAACGGGGTCAGAGGGATCAAAAACAGCTAATTCATATAAAGCCATCGAACCGGCCCAACCAGCAACCAAAGCTGTATGCATTATATGGACAGACAGCAACCGACCGGGATCATTCAATACGACAGTATGAACACGATACCAAGGCAAACCCATGGAAATACCTCTTTATCAACGAAAAGTAGACACTATCTAACTTTATTGCACTGGAAAAACAATGTTATGGACTTCTCCTTTTCAGTGAATTGTCTCAGAGAAAAGATTCTTTTTTTCTATTCTTTGAGTAATCATGTCAAAATTCTGTTTTGTTTGTAGGAACAAAGAGAAGCAGATCTATTCTATATCCGATAAGTACCAATACGCAATGGGGTTAACTTCAGTTTAAATGAGTGCATGCATACGGATTTGTTCATTATTCAAAAGACCTATTCGTAAGAATTTTACTTTTTTCTTTATTTCTTTTTATGAACTTATAAAATTTACACATAAAATAGAATTTATTATAATATATTATATTATAATTAAAGGCTAATATTATTAAGACAAGAAATTTTACGCTTCCACATCAAAGTGAAATAGAGTACTTACTGTTTTCTTTCATTAAATTTAATGCCTATTGGTGTTCCAAAGGTCCCTTTTAGAAATCCTGGGGAAGACGATTCCATTTGGATTGACGTATAGTGCGACTTGTCAGATATATTGGGTCATATGGAATTTCCCCGTTCTCTCCCCCGATTGGGATATCCTCCGTTTCGCCCAAAAAAGATTTTTTAAATTATCAAAAAATTGGAGCGTGAAATCCAATGACAATGAAGTACAATTAGATCTATGCTTTGGAGGTCTCCAGATTAATATTATCAATTAAAAAAATTTATGGTTGTCTTATTTGGACCAATAAAATGAAGTATCCAGGCTCCGTTTAGAAAAACCCAATCCCTAATATATCTATGATTACTATTTGTATGATATTCTATTTCTAAATAAGAAGTAATTTCAAACTGCTAATCATACTTAATCGAATAATATGTACGTCAAATATTTGGCGGAACGAAATGAATTGAAAAAAGGGAACTTGTAGCAAAAAGACGTGGTATTGGGGACATTTGCCCTATACGTGCAAATTCAAATCGGGTAGATTTTGACTCGGAGTAGAGCACAAACCTAAAAGAATTGAAAAAAAGCCCATTCAGGAACAAGAAAATGCCATCGTGATTTAAATTGAATCTCGATGAAATAGTACATCAATGAAAAGTTTGTTTGATAAGTTTAACAAATTGGTTTTATAGAAAACGCCTTAAAACTCATCTTTCTTGAAAATGGAAGAAAAAGAGAGTCCTTTCATTAAATTTGTTAAAAGAGAAGTTAGAAAATACTCAACTTACTATCAAAAAACGAGGACCGGAATCTACACATTACCGGAATCTACACATTGATTTTTTTCGTAATTTTTGTTGAACCGTATGCATCAAAAGATGCATGTACGGTTCCTAGGGGATAGAATTGGATCCTAATCAACCGACTTTATCGAGAAAGATTACTTTTTTTAGGTCAAGACGTTGATAGTGAAATCTCGAATCAACTTATTGGTCTTATGGTCTATCTCAGTATAGAGAGTGAAACCAAAGATTTGTATTTGTTTATAAACTCTCCTGGCGGATGGGTAATACCCGGAATAGCTATTTATGATACTATGCAATTTGTGCGACCAGATGTACAGACAGTATGCATGGGATTAGCCGCTTCCATGGGATCTTTTATTTTGGTTGGAGGAAAAATTACCAAACGTCTAACATTCCCTCACGCTTGGCGCCAATGGTTTTTTATTTTTATTTGAAAGAAAAAAGAAAACTATGCCTTCGCCATATGAAATATGAATATTAAGTAATAATAGCATGGCTTTTTGAATTCGATATAAGAAAGCTTTTTATTGGCTTTTTAAATTAGATTTTGTATCGAAAGAGTAGTATGAGATAAAAGGTATTTCCGATTTGATCTTATCTATCGGAAGGCCTTTTTCAGCGTCACAAACTTTTTAGTTTTCCCATTCGAGGGCCTTTTATGTTATGAAAGAGTACGAAAAAAAAAAAATAAATAAATAAAGAAACTTTGGGATTGCTAAATTTTCGATAAAATAAAGCAACGGAGCCACCATAGTATTTTTGTTTTTTAACCCCTCCCAAGGGAAGGGTGGTTATTGGATCATTTACCGATCGAGGCCTGACAAACCCTCTATTTTTCTTCCATGAAAGGTGAACTATTGTGGAGCCGTATGCAATGCGCAAACAATGCCTGTACGGTTGGTCAATTCGATCTTTTTTTTCTTATTATTCTGTATCTCTTTTCGTTAACTTTGACTTATCATACGAGATAGAAAAACCTTTTTTCTTATACCATCAGGGTAATGATCCATCAACCTATTGCGGGTTTTTATGAGGCACAAATAGGAGAATTTGTCTTGGAAGCAGAAGAACTACTGAAATTGCGCGAAATCCTCACAAGGGTTTATGCACAAAGAACGGGCAAACCCTTATGGGTTGTATCCGAAGACATGGAAAGGGATGTTTTTATGTCAGCAACAGAAGCCCAAGCTTATGGAATTGTTGATCTTGTAGCAGTTGGATAAAAAAAAATAGCAGAAATTTCACCCCAATCACAATTTTCTATTTTTTTCTTACGGGGGTTTAATATACTGTTTCTCTTATTATTATTTAATATACTGTTTCTCTTATTATTAATCGAATTCTAATTAATTATTATTTTTATTCAATTAATCTAAAAAGAATTCATAATCATCCGGTTAGGATCGATCTAAACCAGCCCATTCTGCATCCAATTCAACATGCCAACAATTAAACAACTTATTAGAAAGACAAGACAGCCAATCAGAAATGTCACCAAATCTCCCGCTCTTGGGGGATGTCCTCAGCGGCGAGGAACATGTACTAGGGTGTATGTGCGACTCGTTCAGAACGCGGGCTGGGACAAAAGAAAAATTTGTCCATTAGTTGTGATCAGTACAGATAAATAGGATAGAATGGGGGGAACCCCCTTCATTATCTAAAAAAAATCTATCATATCCTTCGATTGTATATCCAATTTATGGTTTCCGTTGGTACAAATTAAATCATCTCAATTTTCATGAAAAAGAAGTCCCCATCAGTAACAAAGGATTGTCCGTTAAGCAGGGGAAATCTTATTTAAATTCAAAAGGACAAAAATTATGCCTCTACTCTTGCAAGAACGGACTAACAGGGTCAGTAAATCGACTAATCTTCATAATTAAATATCGTTACTGTATAAAAGGATCTCGTTGTGAAAGGCCTATTACTGGATAAATCATAGGTAGAGCCTAAAAGTATGAACTGTACAAGTTAACAATAACATTGATTAAATGAAAGAAGGGCTCCGGTGTATAGAGAAGACCTCACCGTTTAAGAGGTAACCATAGAAACGAAGGAACCCACTATTTCTTTATTTATTTCTATTTACCATTTTTTTTTTCATTTTATTTACTAGGTTTTTGTTTGATATCTAGTCTCAATACAATTTCTTATTTCACCTCGAAATACCTAGACCTAGGAAAAAAGAAAAAATCGTGGGGGGGGGAGGTTATAGTAGCAAAAGCCGTTGGAATTATTATTTTATACATTGGAAGAGTCCGTTTTGTTATTATAGAAAGGGAAAAGAATAACTGAAAAAAGCAATTAGTTATTCATCAAAGTTTCGTTTATTCAATGACCAGAATTAGACGAGGATATATAGCTCGGAGGCGTAGAACAAAAATTCGTTTATTCGCATCAAGCTTTCGGGGGGCTCATTCAAGACTTACTCGAACTATTATTCAGCAAAAAATAAAAGCTTTGGTTTCGGCCCAGCGGGATAGAGATAGGCAAAAAAGAAATTTTCGTCGTTTGTGGGTCACTCGGATAAACGCAGCAATTCGCGAGAAAGAAGTATTCTATAGTTATAACATGTTTTTTAAACATCTGTATAAGAAAAAGTTACTTCTTAATCGTAAAATACTTGCGCAATTGGCTATATTAAATACGAATTGTATTTGTATGATTTCCAATGACATCTTAAAATAAGATAAAATAGGGGGGTTGGGGGGAATCCAGCGGAATGATTTACATAGAATGAATTCCCTGGAGAATGAATTCCAGAAAGGTAGAATAGAAATTTTTACGATAAAATATGATAATAATATGATCAAGTAATCAAACGGAGTAAAAAAATGAAAAAAAGGATTTTTTATTCTTCCCCAATTTTTTTTACAACACTCCAATCTAATCTGGATTTTTGGATTTTTCGAACAAAACAACAGTCCACGTTTGATGAAGAGTAAATCTATTTTTTTCTGGTTCTAAGACCAGTAGTTTTAGGGACCAACTCGCCCCTTTCAAATTGTTTTTCATTATTAAGAAAGGGTAACGAAGATAAAATACGAGCTTGTTTTATAGCAACAGTAATTAATCGTTGTTGTTTTAAAGTCAATCTATTCACCCGTCTAGATAAAATTTTTCCTTGTTCACTAATAAATCGACTAATTAAACTCATGTTTCTATAATCAATTTGATCCCCAGATTGAATCGGGGGCAAAGGCCTACGAAAAGATCGCGTGGACTTAAGAAAAAGCCGCTTAGATTTATCCATGGTTTTTTTCCTTAGTTTGAAAATCCTATTTCGTTCGATCGGATCAAAAATTATAATGATTTCGAATTACGAAATAGGATTTTTATTGTTTATAATTTTTATTGTTTATATTACATATAGAAATCTATTCAATTCAAATATATATTATTCGATTTGAATAGATTTCTATATGTGTTAATATGTCATTTTGACATCACCTTTCTAAAATAAAGGTAATACGCAGATGATCGTTTCCATCTATTTCTTTATCTCCCCGTGAATCGTATGTTTGTAACAATAGGGACAGAATTTTTTCAATTCCAATCGACTAGGCGTATTTTGTCGGTTCTTTTGCGTAATATATCTGGAAATGCCTCTTGCTTTTTTATTAACACTGTTTCGAACACAACTGGTACATTCCAAAAGAACTTTTACTCGGACATCTTTACCCTTGGCCATGAGCCTCCTTCGGTTTTTTATTCGCTCAACTCTTTTTTTTTCCAAAAGAAAGAAAAAAAAGTTACTAATTTGAAATCCGATTATGAAAGATTTCGTTGCAACCAATAGAGTAATAGTAATAATAAGTAATACAAAAATTTGAACTTATATTTAGAATACAAGTTTAGATTAGAATTGCAGTACAATATTTAATTTTAAAATCTGGGATGATACTGTTCTCCTAACGATGTTTCCACTTCCGTTCTATTAATTAAATTGCAATTAATTTACTTGAAGCTAAAGCCCAGGCCTGAATCCCGTTCCGCATTTCACTGAAATTGAATCCACTTATATTCTTTCTCTTTTCTAACTTTTTAGAATTCTAAAAAAAAGAGGAGGGGATTAGTAGTAACAGACATTTAACTATATCTCTAATCTTCTTCACCCCCCCTGTTAATAACTAGAATGAAAAAAAGGGGAATGTTAACGCATCAGGGAAAAAACGATTAATCTCTATCAACAAACCCGCTAAAGACCCGAACCATAGAGTACTTAGTACTGGTGCCACGGATAGATATGTTTTTAAATCTCGCATTTTAAAGCCTCCTTCTTTATTGTAAGAGATAATCTTTATTGTAAATAGATAAAGGTATTCCATATATGATCAGCAGATATATATCTCGGCAACTTGCGTTTGTTTTGTATGCAGAATCCCTAATTCAAATAGAAATGTATAACAATTTGATTTATCAAATTGTTATACATTTCTTTTGTTAAAAAAGCAAAAACTTTTCCGACCAAACACCCGCCGAAATTTACGGCGGGTTTCCTATTTTTTCATATCATATATAAGTCTATTATTATTATATTATGTGGTATGAGACAAAAAACAGAATAAATGGCAAAAATTTTATATATTAACGGAGAAAATAAAATAAGTATGTGGAAAACAAAGGGGGGATTCTCTACAATGACATTGTAGACCAATTGAAAGGGATGTAGCGCAGCTTGGTAGCGCGTTTGTTTTGGGTACAAAATGTCACGGGTTCAAATCCTGTCATCCCTACCTATTCTATTACTTTGCCTTTGAGTGAAAGATCGATTGAGATCAATTCAAATTGGCCATACTTAATCTTTATTATATATTATATATTATATAATAGGATAAGAATGCAAGATGTATTGGAGTTAAAAAAAAGAATCCCTTTCCTTACAATTTTCTTTTTTTTTAAGAAAGCGCTCTTAGTTCAGTTCGGTAGAACGTGGGTCTCCAAAACCCAATGTCGTAGGTTCAAATCCTACAGAGCGTGATTCTTTTTTTGTTTTGTTAATGTTAGGTCAAGAATGAAAAGTCTAAGAAAAAATTGAACAGCAATCAGAATTTGACCTCCCCTGTAAAAAAAAAAGAGGAGGTCACAACGACAAGGTGTTAATTAATCAAAGGTCCAATTGATCGCCACGCCTGTATTGTAAATAAGCAGTTACGAATAATCCGGCCAAAGTAATAGGAATTAGACCTAAGACGATTCCAAATAGAAAAACTTCAATCATTTCAATTTGTTTGAAAAGAAAAAAAGGGAGGTAATATCTATCCTTAAATATTAATTCATATTGCCCATAAATCTCAATAACTAAGAATTTCAAATTTACATGGGGGATTAGAGAATAGGTAGAATACTAAAAAAAAATTATTATTTATTTGTATGATTTTTTTTATGAATTGTCCATTCAATGAATTTCAAATAAGTCGTAT